GATAATGAAAAATCATTTCAAATTGCGATAATGAAATTTTTTATTTTTTAGTTTGAATTTTCGGCGGTTCTCTAAAAAAGATAGCGAAAAATATTATCCCTAGAGTCGAGACTAAGAGGAATGTATAAACCAATGCTTCCATAGATTCGATCGTGGTTTACAATTATAGCTTCCATACCTGTTTATTTTTTGTTTATTTTGGGGGGATCATATCCCGGATAAAGAAAGAGCAAGAGTAACAAAAAAAAAATGACGATTCAAATCAAGATTTCTATGGTACCCTATATCAACATCAAATCATAAAAAGAAAATAGATTCGAAAGAAAGAAATGTTGTATCAGATTGCTTGTCTTCTTGTAGTTGGATCTCCAAGTTTTTGGAATGCTCCAAATTCTACTTGAGCATCCAAATCTGGGTCAATACCAGCAAAAACGTCTCTAAACAAAGTTCGAGCACCATGCCAAATGTGTCCGAAGAAGAAGAGCAAAGCAAATGAAGCATGTCCAAAAGTAAACCAACCCCTTGGACTGCTACGAAAAACACCATCGGATTTCAAAGTAGCACGATCTAATTCAAAAATTTCTCCCAATTGAGCGCGCCTAGCATATTTTTTGACAGTAACAGGATCACTATAACTGACTCCATTGAGTTCACCACCGTAGAACTCAACAGTTACACCTACTTGTTCGACACTATACTTTGATTCTGCCCTTCGAAAAGGAACATCAGCTCTAACAATCCCGTCTCCGTCTACCAAAACGACCGGAAATGTTTCAAAAAAGGTAGGCATACGACGTACAAAAAGTTCACGGCCTTCTTTATCTCTAAAGATAGGATGTCCTAACCATCCAACTGCTATTCCATCCCCGTTATCCATTGAGCCCGCCCTGAATAATCCCCCTTTTGCCGGATTATTTCCGATGTAATCATAAAAGGCTAATTTTTCGGGAATTTTAGACCAAGCTTCTGATAAACTTTGATTTTCGGCTAATCCAGCGCTAACCCTTCTATATATTTCTTGTTGGAAGTACCCCTGATCCCATTGATAACGAGTAGGCCCAAATAATTCGATGGGGGTAGTCGCTGAACCATACCACATAGTTCCGGCAACAACAAAAGCTGCAAAAAAGACAGCAGCGATACTACTGGAAAGGACAGTTTCAATATTGCCCATGCGCAATCCTTTGTATAGACGTTGGGGCGGGCGAACGCTAAGATGAAATAGGCCTGCTAATATGCCCAAAGTCCCTGCTGCAATATGATGAGAGGCTATTCCTCCCGGAACAAAAGGATCAAAACCCTCCACACCCCACGCTGGATTTACAGATTGTACTTTTCCTGTTAGCCCATAAGGATCGGATACCCATATGCCAGGACCATACAAGCCTGTTACATGAAATGCACCAAAACCAAAGCAAGCCACGCCTGCAAGAAATAAATGTATTCCAAATATTTTTGGCAAATCCAAAGAAGGTTTTCCTGTACGTTCATCACAAAATATTTCTAGATCCCAATACACCCAATGCCAGATAGCTGCCAAAAAGCACAATCCAGAAAAGAAAATATGCGATCCAGCCACACCTTCATAACTCCAAATACCCGGATTCGTTACACTCCCCCCCGTGATACTCCAACCGCCCCATGAATTGGTTATTCCTAAACGAGTCATGAAGGGTATAACGAACATACCCTGTCTCCACATTGGATCAAGAACAGGGTCAGAAGGATCAAAAACCGCTAATTCATACAGAGCCATCGAACCGGCCCAACCAGCAACCAAAGCAGTATGCATTATATGAACAGAAAGCAAACGTCCGGGATCATTCAATACAACGGTATGAACACGATACCAAGGCAAACCCATGGAAATACCCCTTTATGAAAGAAAAAAGACACTACGTAACTTTATTGCATTGGAAAAGACTATACTATGACTATGTTATGGACCCCCCTATTTAGTGGATTATTTCAACGTAAGGGTTCATATTTGTTCTATTCTGTTGGTAATAATGGAACAGTTTTGTTCGTAGGAACACAGAGAAGCAGATTTATTCTATACTCGATAAGTACCAATACGCAATGGGGAGGTTAATGCCATTTTCTATGAGCGAATGTGCCCATACTTGTTCATCATTAGAGGACACTATTCGTAATAATTTTCCCTTTTTTTTCTTACTTTCTTTATAAATTTTTCTAATTTTATGAATAAAATTAGAGTTAGAGTAGGATAAAGTACAATAATTTAATTCTAAAGATAATAAAGGCTTTGTTACGTTTCCACATCAAAGTAAAATATAGTACTTAGTTCTTTTTTCTTTCATTTAATGCCTATTGGTGTTCCAAAAGTACCTTTTCGAAGTCCTGGAGAGGAAGATGCATCTTGGGTTGACATATAGTGCGACTTGTCAGATATATTGGGTCATATGGGATTTTCCCGTTTTCTCCCCAATCGAGATATCCTCTGTTTCGCCCACGAAAGATTCATTGAATCATCAAAAATTTGGAGCGTGAAGTGCAATTAGATCCATTTTTGGGGGGGATTCGAATTATTATTATTATTACTATTCTAAATTAGAAGAATTTATGGTTGGCTTAGTTGGACTACTACATTGAAGTATCCAGGCTCCGTTTAAAAAAACCAAGTAGTCTATATCATAAAGGATTCCTATTTCCTATTCTTAAAAAAATCCTTTTTTGTAAGTAGAAGTTATTTCAAACTCTTATGTTAATCAATCAATCGAGTAATATGCATGAAGCCGTCAACTATTTTACGGAATGCGTGAATTGAAAAAAAAAAAAGAAGGGATAACAAAAAGAAGTGGTAATGGGAGCATTTGTACTATATGTGCAAATCAAAATCGGGCGGATCTTTACCCGGAGTAGAGCATAAACCTAAAAAGATTAAAGAGGCCCATTTAAGAACAAGAAAATGACATCGTGATTTGGATTGAATCTCGATGAAACAATCCATCAATGAAAAGTTAATTGGATAAGTTTATTTTATATTATACGTTATAAATATAATAAATATAAGGATAAAGAAAGGAACACAAACTCATGTTTCGTGAAAAATAAAAGAAAATCCTTTTATTATAAGTTATTGCTTATATATAAGTTATTGCTATTGCTATGAAAAAAGAAAAAGTATTGGAATCTACACATTGATTCTCTTTTTTTTTGAACCGTATGCGTCAAAAGGCGCCTGTACGGTTCCTGGGGGATACAATTTGACCCTAATCAACCGACTTTATCGAGAAAGATTACTTTTTTTAGGTCAAGAGGTTGATAGCGAGATCTCAAATCAACTTATTGGTCTTATGATATATCTTAGTATCGAGGATGATACTAAAGATCTGTATTTGTTTATAAACTCTCCTGGCGGATGGGTAATACCGGGGGTGGCTCTTTATGATACTATGCAATTTGTGCTACCAGATGTACATACAATATGCATGGGATCAGCCGCTTCAATGGGATCTTTTATCCTGGTCGGAGGAGAAATTACCAAACGTTTAGCATTCCCTCACGCTTGGCGCCAATGAGGCTTTTATTTGACAGAAAAAAGAAGACTATGCCTTCGCCATATGAAATATGAATATTAAGTAATAATAGCATGGCACTTTGAATTCGATATAAGAAATTTTGTTTTCGAAACATTAGATTAGATTATGTATCGAGAGAGTAATATGAGAAAAAGGTATTTCCTATTTTATTATCGGAAGTCCAGTTCAGCGTCACAAACTTTTTTTCACACCAGAGGTCTCTTAAGAATATTTTTTAGAGAGTATAGAGCGAAAAAAACAAGATTCTTTTTTCCTTAGTTTATTTGATCAAACAAAAAAGCAACTTTGGGATTGCTGAATAACAGACAAATCACAGACAAAAAAATATAATAAATATAGAAAGCAACGGAGCCATCATAGTATTTTTGAATTCCTCCGAAAGGAAGGGTGGTAAGTTGATCATTTACCTATCGGGGTCTGATCGATCCTATTTTTTTAGGTAAGGGTCAATTTGATTGTAGAGCCGTATGCAATGCATAATGCCCGTACGGTTGTTCGATTCTATCTTTTTTTTTCTTGTTATTCTTTTATTACTTTCTTTTATCTTCCCCTCATCTAGAGAAACCTTTTATTATCTTATATCATCAGGGTAATGATCCATCAACCTGCTGGTTCTTTTTCTGAAGTAGCAACGGGAGAATTCATCCTGGAAGTGGGAGAACTGCTGAAACTACGTGAAACCCTGACAAGGGTTTATGTACAAAGAACGGGCAAACCCTTATGGGTTGTATCCGAAGACATGGAAAGAGATGTTTTTATGTCAGCAACAGAGGCCCAAGCTTATGGAATTGTTGATCTTGTAGCGGTTGAATGACAATAGCCTGGATTTCGCGTCAATTCGTAATTTCAAATTAACCCTGCCGAATTTCATTTTAATATTCTATGATGAATGATTTTTATTTCCTATTCTATTGAATAAAAGTAATTCATAATCATTCGGTTAGGATCGATCTAAACCAGCCCATTATGTATATGATTCAACATGCCAACGATTAAACAACTTATTAGAAATACAAGACAGCCAATTAGAAATGTCACAAAATCCCCCGCGCTTCGGGGATGCCCTCAGCGTCGAGGAACATGTACTAGGGTGTATGTGCGACTCGTTCAGATCATGAACTAGAACAAAGGAAAGAGAACAATGTTCAAATAAAAATGATCAAATAGGATAGAACGGAAAAATGAACTACATTTCTTTTTTATTATCTAAAAAGAAAGATAATTGATCATATTCCTTTTATTTTGTATGAAATTTATGGTTTCTATTGGTGTAAAACCACTCACCTCAATTTAAGATGAGAAGCAATTCTCCATTGGTAGCAAATGGTTATCCATTAAGCGGAGGAAATCTTAGTTAACATAGACCCCTCTTGCAAGAACGGACTAACAAGGTCAGCTACCCAGCCAACTTTCATAATTAAATACCGTTACTGTATAGGTAGAGCTCGTTGTGAAAGACCTATTACTGGAGAATTTCTGGGTAGAGCCGAAGAATGTGAACTATACAAGTTAGCAATAACATTGATTAAATGAAGTAAAGGCTCCGGTGTATAGAGAAGACCTCACCGTTTAAGAAGTAACCATAGAAACGATGGAATCCACTATTTATTTATCATGCTATTTTTTTTTTTAATACCTAGTATATCGTATTTCGAGGTGAAATGCCTAGAAAAAATCGTGGTTGGGAAGGTTATAGTAGCCAAAGCCATTGGAATTTTTAGTTTATACATTGGAAAAATCCGTTTTGTTATTAATATACTAGGAAAGGGGCAAAAGAATAACTGAAAGAAAGGAAATCTATTAGTTATTCGTTAAAGTTTCATTTATTCAATGACCAGAATTAGACGGGGATATATCGCTCGGAGACGTAGAACAAAAATTCGTTTATTTGCATCAAGCTTTCGGGGGGCTCATTCAAGACTTACTCGAACTATTACTCAACAAAAAATAAGAGCTTTGGTTTCGGCTCATCGGGATAGGGATAAGCAAAAAATTAATTTTCGTCGTTTGTGGATCACTCGAATAAATGCAGCAATTCGTGAAAGGGGGGTATGCTATAGTTATAGTAGGTTAATAAATGATCTGTACAAAAGACAGTTGCTTCTTAATCGTAAAATACTTGCACAAATAGCTATCTCAAATAGGAATTGTCTTTATATGATTTCCAATGAGATCATAAAAGAAGTAAGTTGGAAGGAATCCACCGGTTAAACGGAGTTGCCCGGAGAATGAACTCCGGGAAGGTCGAATAAAAATGAATGAATAGAATATGATAAAATATGAGAAAGTAGTCAAAATAAATATGAATCAACACGTTCAATAAAAAAATTTATTCTTCCCAGATTATTATTTTTTTTCTTACGACACGAGAATTCAATTCGGATTCTTGGATTTTTCCAACAAAAGACCAATCCGCTTTTGAGTTCGGATGGGGATTTGAATTCAAGTGAAGAAAGAGTAAACCTATCTTTTTCTGGCTCTAAGACTAGGAGTTCTAGTGGTCGACTCGGTTCTTTCAAATTGTTTCTCATTATTAAGAAAAGGTAACAAAGATAAAATACGAGCTTGTTTTATAGCAATAGTAATTAATCGTTGTTGTTTCAAGGTCAATCTATTCACTCGTCTAGATAATATTTTTCCCTGTTCACTAATAAATCGACTAATTAAACTCATGTTTTTATAATCAATTCGATCCCCCGATTGGATCGGGGGCAAACGCCTACGAAAAGATCGCTTGGATTTAAGAAAAGTTCGCTTGGATTTATCCATGGTTTGGTTAGTTTATTTCTTATCCCTAAAATCCTATTTCAGCCGTATCTCTAATTAGAATTAGAATAAATAAATAGGATTTAGTTTGTTTATAATTATCTTTAACTATGTTAAATATGTTATATATATAATGTCATTTTTTCCCTTTCCTTGTAAGATAAGAGCGCAGGTACTCGCTTCGATCTATTTCTTTATCTCCCCGTGAATCGTATGTTTGTTACAATATGGACAGAATTTTAGCAACTCCAATCGATTAGGCGTATTGTGCCGGTTCTTTTGAGTAATATATCTGGAAATGCCCGTTGATTCCTTATTAACACCGTTTCGAACACAAGCGGTACATTCCAAAAGAACCGGTATTCGCACATCTTTACCCTTGGCCATGAACCTCCTTTGGATTTTTCATTTACTCAACTCTTCCTCTTTCAATCCGAAACGAAAAAGAAGAAAGGAAGTAAAAAAATAGAATTTGTAACTTGCTATCTTCTTATGCAAGATTTCACTACAACCAATATAGGAATAGGAAATAAGATAGAAAGATTTCTAAACTATATTTCAAATCACAGTACAGTCATACAGTATTTCATAGAAGTATCTTGTATAATACTCTTTCCCTAGAACCAGAGTTTCTATTCGACTTCCATAGAAGTTTAATTAATAATTAATTTAATACAGAGAAATTTCATATTAATTTAATTCCAACCTGAACCCCAATCTCCCAGCCGTTGACTGCACTTTTATTCTTTCTCTTTCCTCCCTTATTCTAATTCTAAAAAGGGAAAAAAGAGAAAAGAGGGGGGGCTGCTATTTCATTTTATCTCTAATCTTCTTTATTCCTTCCCACTTCAATAAAATAACTAGAATGAAAAAAAGGGGAACGTCAACGCATCCGGGAAAAAACGATTAATCTCTATCAATAAACCTGCCAAAGAAACGAACCATAGAGTACTTAGTACCGGTGCCACAGAAAGGTATGTTTGTAGATCTCTCATTGAAAAAACTCCTTCATTTTATTGTAATTTGTAATACAGAAGATAATACATATTGAAATGTACAATCATCCAATAAAAAGATTTACTTTTTTTTATACAGAAAAAAACGTCCTTTTCTTCCCCAATATTGCCCAACTCATTTATTTTTCCTAGGGGTTCCGTTCCATATTTCATAT